ATTGTTTCTTCAAAAATAAAATCAATAGTCATATTCCCTTGTGAGATTCAGAACTACGAAAGTAAGGGACCGGAAATCTTGGGATCCAAAGCTTGCTAAAGGACTGTAAATCCTTCCTATTCCTAATTACCTTACCTCACCACTCTAGTTTATACTGACTTAGTCGTGAATTATATTGGATGGGCCGATGGGGAATCCAATTACGAGTTGTGGGAAGGGCTGAAGATATTTTGTATGCGGACTCGCGATAGGATCTGAGTGCTCGGTCATTCATCCAATCAATATTGGATGGGTGATTGGCTCTTAAAATCAAAATAGAAAAAACGAAAAAAAAAATTCTGTTTGGTAACCCCCACCAAGAATAGAATAGCGTGTCTCTCAATTGTTTCAATTGTTTCACAGAAACAGAGACAGTAAGGCTTAGATCAAATGGGAGGTAGGAATATGTGATAGATAGTTATCTATCTTGACTTTCATTCTTAGAACTTATGAAAGTCAACAAAACAAAGAATGGGTCTTAATATTTCTACATGTTCTATTTCTATTAATAGCATCCCCTTCCAATGGGATAACTGCATATCTTGCTTGTACTTAATGCTTTCCGATTCCACCAGAAGAAATCATATAGGAACTTGTTAGAGTGGATCCATTGGATTGGATCCTCAATAGACTTAAGTTAAGTCAGAATCCCATTTTGACTCTGCACCATTGATTCCACTATTATTAGCGATCAATAATGGAATAATTCCTTCATATTCATAGAGATAGGGGACATGATTCACATGGATATAGTAAGTCTTGCTTGGGCGGCTTTAATGGTAGTCTTTACATTTTCCCTTTCACTCGTAGTATGGGGAAGAAGTGGACTCTAGGGGTATTACTAATTCATATGAATTAGTAAGTTTAAGTTGAGGAATCCAATTCTATCAATTTATATCAATTGTTTAATAGATCGTTCTACGAATCGTTTTAAAATCAAAATATCTCCATTTCCAAATTTAACCGAAATCCAGTAGTAATATTAGTAATATTCAATAATAACCTTTGGATCAAACAAATATTTCAATCATTTTCGATGAACCAGTTCTTACCAGAATTATGGATATTACAATGAGGGGTAATCCCTATTTTATTTCTTTCCCTCTTTACTGTTGAAAGAGGGAGTTGTTCTGCTATTACGTAGATACAATATCTACTTTCGGCTGGAGGCGACATATACATAGTGGTTGTCAAAAGAGGTACTAAGCATAATAAGATCTTGCTTGCGCCGGGTGATCCACATATCGCGCACTTACCGTTTTTTTATACTCCTAGGGATTTTCTTTATGCTTTATCACCTCACCTCGTGTCATGGCTCAAGCGTTAAAAAAAAAAATATTTGACTCTACTCCTTTTCCAAATCCAAATAAGTTACCATAAAACTCCTTGGATCATTGGATCATCTGTTAACGGCTCAACCAATTCAATTATTTCTATTTCTTCGGAAAAAAAAAAGGATTCATTGGGCTTCTTTTGTGTATGCCCCTACTATTCTTCCTCCATTGATTGTTTCGATAGATCCCGGGATTCATATTAAAAAGAATCATAAACCTATGAATTAGAGCAGTTGACGTTAGCTTATTTCGGATTGATCGGAATAAATACGCGAATTATGGATTGATCTATATCAATCCCATATCTTCATACACTACAATAGATAGTGTGGTGGAAAGGTTCATATAGTTCTTTCCACCATACTATCTCATCTATTGGATCCATATACTGCTAATTCAATCCAGTCTGCCCATTTCATTTAAGTTCATTTAAGACTTGGAATTGTAATCCCTTTCATTTCTTCAATCATTGATAAAAACTAATAACTCAAGTTTCAGTCAAATTAATCATTTTGACTGACTGTTTTTACGTAAATGATAAGTAAAAAAGCAGTAGGAACTAGAATGAACAGTGCAGTAGCAATAAATGCGAGGATATTTACTTCCATAATCTCATCATTGTTTTTTTGCTTCGGAATAACTAGGGATCTAATCCCATAGAGATAATAAATCTTTCTCCATAATTTGTAAATGCAATGGGATTAATTGCATCTTGATGATACTGAATCGGATCAATATCATGAATAACAATAACAATATCTGCTCTATCAAATCAATTCATCGTCGAGAATTGAATAGTATAACATAGGAAGATCTTTTATCCATACCAAAAAAAAATGGGATTCCTGATCCAATCAAGAATCCAATTGAATTTCTCAACTCTTTCGTTTCTATAATCTAACGTCTTCCTTATATCATATCCAATAATCTGAGGTATCATCTGACCGATGTGTTCCATTAGTTACAGACCCAAACAGTCAAATGGAAAAAGGAAGGAATTCAGTTCTAAGCTAAGTTTTTTTGATGATCTAATCTTCTTAGAAAACAGAGAAGTACGATAACTACGGATCCTGGTATAAAAAGATCCAATATTCCGACAAATTCACTATTTTCTTTATTGATTCTGTTCTTTTTTTTTGATGGGACCGCTGCAATAGGAAGAAAAAAAAAGATTATTCATTCTATTCCCTCCTTAGAACTAGAACAGGATAAACGGATCTTTGTTTGATCTTTTATTATTTATATAATTAGTATCCTCTTCCTTGGATTGGGACGCATACATTGAGAATCCAGTGTGCAATTTGCATGAGATAGATTCTCCCCAATGAAAAATTCAATTAGTAATTGAGGTTACACAGAATCGGACCCAGAAAAAGGGTAGGTCAAGTCTCAAAAGTACTATGTCGGGGTAACTATGTTAAGTAAATTGTGTATGTGTTGTGCTCCCGGTAAACATATGGGTACTCAATTACATTCCATTGATCAGGAACAATCGATCAAAGCCAGACCCATATGGTCTCTCTTGGTATCCTGAATATGGTGATACCTCTGATTGTCCCAACCTACATATGTCTCTCCACCATCAATTGGTACTAGTTGCAGTAATTGCAATTTCTGATTTTCCGATGAGAAATGCGAAACGAAATAAGGATCCTACCGCCGGGAATTAGATCCTCTTCACAGAAAATGGAGAGATGAATTGATTGATTCATCGGATCCTAATCCTAGGTCGGGACTGACGGGGCTCGAACCCGCAGCTTCCGCCTTGACAGGGCGGTGCTCTGACCAATTGAACTACAATCCCGGGGACCAGGGAAATGAGGTGTACAGCCCACATATTCTTATGATTTCATTCGAACCATTTATAATTTAATTTATAATTTATATTATAATAGCTGCGTTGTAACAGAGACACGAATGGTATACTGATATACATATACACATAGAATGGATATGTACTAGAGTGACACGGATTACTATTAATCCTGTGGTTATTGCCAATGAGAAACAATCTTTCAATCAAAAAAAAAAAGGGACTCTTTTTTTTTTTTTCTCCTTACTCTTTATTCCTTATACTTATAGATCATGACTCTAGATCATTCTAGATCATTAGCAACATCAGAACATGTGGAAACAAATAGAGATATATTCCAAAAGATGGAATCTTTATTCCTCCATATCATGCATTTTTTGAGGGCGAATTGGTTATATCATCCTAATGGATTGGCGAATTCTTGGGTCGAGCTGGATTTGAACCAGCGTAGACATATCGCCAACGAATTTACAGTCCGTCCCCATTAACCGCTCGGGCATCGACCCAGGGAGAATCCACTCTAGGCTTATTGAGAATCCATGATCAACTTCCTTTCCTACCCCCAGGGGAAGTCGAATCCCCGCTGCCTCCTTGAAAGAGAGATGTCCTGAACCACTAGACGATAGGGGCATACCTGCCCGACCGCCAGCATACTATGCTCATAGTATGAGCAGTTTTGGGGAATTGTCAATATAAACGAAGTATAGGATTCCTTCAGGGGGTGTTTTGTCCGGCAGAAAAAGAGGTAAACCCCGATTCCAATTTTCACTCATTGATTCGCACATCGTTAAGATGAGATATGCCTATCTCTATCTCATGCTAAGTCACGAAATTCAGGAACAATCGAAATCGAATTTTTTTTTTGATTGATTCAAAAAGAATGATGTAGAATCTGTCAATCTGGTAAGAGACCGACAAGCAATCGAAGAGATTTCCCTTTTATTTTATGAGAATTCGGGTCAGGGTACGCGTCGAGTTCCTTCATGACATGATTCGATGAAATATCTTGGATCTATGTCGGATTGGTACATGTATCAATCAAGTGAATCTCGTTCTGCTGGGTCAATAAAAGCAATTAGGATCGGTCTTGGAACAATTCACTGCATTAATACTTATCAATTTCAATTAAATAATAAGGAAATACACTAGACTTCCTAGGTCAATCTAATTTCTTGTTCCTGAGTGAGCCCTAATATATGCATACATGTATCTATGTACATATAGTATATACATAGATACATGTGGTAGACTCATAGTGGGCTTGGGCTAATTCATGAATTCAATAAAATAGGCCCTTTTAACTCAGTGGTAGAGTAACGCCATGGTAAGGCGTAAGTCATCGGTTCAAATCTGATAAAGGGCTTTTTTGCACGAAACGCCAGTCTTAGTCTTCATTTTTCGGTGGAGGATAGATATATTGTTGATATTTGTGATAAAAAAAGGTAACCGCCTGACATAATAGAATGAGTTCTAATTATAATGAGTTATAGAGTGAAACATTTGTTCATTATGATGAATGATGATAAGTTGATGATAAGTAGTCGGACTTATTAGATTATGAGGAGGACGTCACTACAAGGTATACTCTTCCTCATCTTTCATTATTCATAGTTTTGGTCTTGGGACATAGATATTCTAGATACCCAATTATGAATCGCCAAAGTATTCCTACTTCTCCGTCGTTCCAATCAGATCCATCGGAAAAATGAGAAATAAATAAAAAGTAAGTGAACCTGACCCATGGAATCATGACTATATCAGCTATTCTGATATTTAAATTCAATAGAGATCCAATTGTAGAAGCGGACCCTTGG